GCTAGCGTAGCTTAACTAAAGCATAACACTGAAGATGTTAAGATGAGCCCTAGAAAGCTCCGCAAGCACAAGAGCTTGGTCCTGACTTTACTATCAACTTTGGCCAAATTTACACATGCAAGTATCCGCACTCCCGTGAGAATGCCCTACAGTTCCCCACCCCGGGAATAAGGAGCTGGTATCAGGCACAACCTATTGTTAGCCCACAACACCTTGCTCAGCCACACCCCCAAGGGAATTCAGCAGTGATAAACATTAAGCCATAAGTGCAAACTTGACTTAGTTAACGCCAATACAGAGCCGGTAAAACTCGTGCCAGCCACCGCGGTTATACGAGAGGCTCAAGTTGATAGCCACCGGCGTAAAGAGTGGTTAAGAAACCTTTTACTAAAGCCGAACATTTTCAAAGCTGTTATACGCACCCGAAAACATGAAGAACCCTTACGAAAGTAGCTTTAAACATTCTGAACCCACGAAAGCTAGGATACAAACTGGGATTAGATACCCCACTATGCCTAGCCCTAAACAAAAGTAACAGTCTTACACCTGTAACTCGCCAGGGAACTACGAGCATAAGCTTAAAACCCAAAGGACTTGGCGGTGCTTTAGATCCACCTAGAGGAGCCTGTTCTAGAACCGATAACCCCCGTTCAACCTCACCCTCCCTTGTCTCTCCCGCCTATATACCACCGTCGTCAGCTTACCCTATGAAGGCCCCATAGTAAGCAAAATTGGTATAACCCAAAACGTCAGGTCGAGGTGTAGCGTACGAGAGGGGAAGAAATGGGCTACATTCACTGATACAGTACACACGGACGATAAATTGAAATAAACATCTGAAGGAGGATTTAGCAGTAAGAAGGAAAACAGAGTGTTCCCCTGAAACCGGCCCTGAAGCGCGCACACACCGCCCGTCACTCTCCCCAAGCCACACTTCACCCATAAATAAAACCCAACAATTGCAAAGGGGAGGCAAGTCGTAACATGGTAAGTGTACCGGAAGGTGCACTTGGAAAAATCAGAGCGTAGCCAAATTAGAATAGCGTCTCCCTTACACCGAGAAGACATCCGTGCAAACCGGATCGCACTGACACCCAACAGCTAGCCCCACACCCAAAACAACAAAACAACATAAATACCCCCTAAAGCACGATAAGTGACCTAAACTAAACCATTTTTCCTCCTTAGTACGGGCGACAGAAAAGGACCTATGGCGCCATAGAAAAAGTACCGCAAGGGAAAGCTGAAAGAGAAATGAAATAACCCAGTAAAGTAAAAAAAAGCAGAGATTAATCCTCGTACCTTTTGCATCATGACCTAGCTAGTTAACCCTAAGCAAAATGAATTTTAGTTTAATTCCCCGAAACTAAGTGAGCTACTCCAAGACAGCCTATTACAGGGCACACCCGTCTCTGTGGCAAAAGAGTGGGAAGAGCTTCGAGTAGAGGTGATAAACCTACCGAACTTAGTTATAGCTGGTTGCCTAAAAAATGAATAGAAGTTCAGCCTTTTGATTTCTTCAATTAAAACTGGCAACGCCCGCCCACAAATAACAAGAATGTTAAAAGAGTTAGTCAAAAGGGGTACAGCCCTTTTGAAAAAGATACAACTTTAATAAGAAGGTAAAAGATCAAAAATGGTACAAGGCTTTATATTTTAGTGGGCCTAAAAGCAGCCACCCTCTTAGAAAGCGTTAAAGCTCAAATATGCCCCTCCCCCAATCCCGACAAAACTATCTTAACCCTCTCAACCTATTAGGCCCTTCTATGCAAACATAGAAAAGACCATGCTAACATGAGTAATAAGAGGACTATGCCCCTCTCCCAACACCCCTGTACATCAGAACGAACCCCCACTGAAAATTAACGCCCCCAATCATAGAGGGAAATGAACAAACACCTCCTAACCCAGAAAAACCCCCAACACCACAAGCGTTAACCCTACACAGGCGTGTGCCCGGAAAGACTAAAAGAAAAAGAAGGAACTCGGCAAACACTAGCCTCGCCTGTTTACCAAAAACATCGCCTCTTGAGCCCTCAACTTATAAGAGGTCCCGCCTGCCCTGTGACATATGTTTAACGGCCGCGGTATTTTGACCGTGCGAAGGTAGCGCAATCACTTGTCTTTTAAATGAAGACCTGTATGAATGGCATAACGAGGGCTAAACTGTCTCCTTTTTCCAGTCAATGAAATTGATCTGCCCGTGCAGAAGCGGGCATGCTAACATAAGACGAGAAGACCCTATGGAGCTTCAGACACCAGGACAGATTGTGTTAAGAAGCCTTAAGAAAACAAACTAAACCAAGCAACCCCTGTCCCCCTGTCTTTGGTTGGGGCGACCGCGGGGTAACAAATAACCCCCACGTGGAATAAGGACACCTCCTTTAAAACTATGGGCCACAGCCCTAATAAGCAGAATATCTGACCAACAAGATCCGGGATACCCGATCAACGGACCCAGTTACCCTAGGGATAACAGCGCAATCCTCTTCTAGAGCCCATATCGACAAGAGGGTTTACGACCTCGATGTTGGATCAGGACATCCTAATGGTGCAGCCGCTATTAAGGGTTCGTTTGTTCAACGATTAACAGTCCTACGTGATCTGAGTTCAGACCGGAGAAATCCAGGTCAGTTTCTATCTATGGAGTGCTCTTTTCTAGTACGAAAGGACCGAAAAGAGGAGGCCTCTGCCAAAGCACGCCTCCCCCCAACCTTAAGAATTCAACTAAAAAAGGTAATGGGGCGCGTACCCATGTGCCCAAGATAAAGGCATGTTAAGGTGGCAGAGCCCGGATATATGCAAAAGACCTAAGCCCTTTGAACAGAGGTTCAACTCCTCTCCTTAACTATGATCTCAATAATTTTAACCCACATCCTAAATCCACTCGCATATATCGTCCCAGTACTTATTGCTGTTGCATTTCTAACCCTCCTCGAACGAAAAGTACTAGGATACATGCAATTCCGGAAAGGCCCCAACATTGTAGGACCCTACGGGATTCTCCAACCCATCGCCGACGGAGTAAAACTATTCATTAAAGAACCAATCCGACCTTCCACCTCCTCCCCCATTCTATTTATTACAGCCCCAATTCTTGCCTTAACTCTAGCTCTCACCTTATGAGCCCCAATTCCCCTTCCCCATCCCGTCACAGACCTAGACCTGAGCATTCTATTCATTCTAGCCCTCTCAAGCCTGGCTGTCTACTCAATCCTAGGCTCAGGATGAGCTTCAAACTCAAAATATCCCCTTATTGGAGCACTCCGGGCAGTCGCCCAAACAATTTCCTACGAAGTAAGCCTTGGCCTAATTTTACTTAGCATTATTATCTTCACAGGGGGATTTACCCTACAGACTTTTAGCACCGCCCAAGAAAGTGTATGACTTGTACTCCCAGCCTGACCCCTAGCAGCAATATGGTATATCTCAACCCTGGCAGAAACAAACCGCGCCCCCTTCGACTTAACCGAGGGGGAGTCAGAGCTCGTATCTGGCTTCAATGTAGAATATGCAGGAGGTCCATTTGCCCTATTTTTCCTAGCAGAGTATGCTAACATTCTATTAATAAACACCCTTTCAGCAATCCTTTTCCTAGGAACATCCTACCTTCACCATATGCCCGAAATTACCACAATGAATTTAATAACCAAAGCGGCTTTACTATCCACACTTTTTTTATGAATTCGTGCATCTTATCCTCGATTTCGATACGACCAACTCATACACCTCATCTGAAAAAACTTCCTGCCCTTAACTCTTGCACTTGTTATTTGACACCTCTCCCTCCCAATTGCATTTGTGGGCCTTCCCCCTCAACTATAGCACGGAGCCGTGCCTGAAATAAAGGGCCACTTTGATAGAGTGAATTATGGGGGTTAAAGTCCCCCCAGCTCCTAGAAAGAAGGGACTTGAACCCTACCTGAAGAGATCAAAACTCTTAGTGCTTCCACTACACCACTTCCTAGTAAAGTCAGCTAAATAAGCTTTTGGGCCCATACCCCGAACATGTTGGTTAAACTCCCTCCTTTACTAATGAGCCCCTATATTTTAGCCACTCTGCTTTTCGGTCTAGGCCTAGGAACCACCATCACATTTGCAAGCTCTCACTGACTACTAGCATGAATAGGACTAGAAATTAATACACTAGCCATTATTCCCCTAATAGCGCAACACCACCACCCCCGAGCAATTGAAGCCACCACAAAATATTTTCTCACACAGGCAACAGCTGCCGCAACACTACTATTTGCAAGCATCTCTAACGCCTGACTAACAGGACAATGAGACATTCAACAAATAGCCCACCCCATTCCTTTAACCATAATTACACTTGCCCTCATGCTAAAAATTGGACTGGCCCCCTTCCATGCCTGACTGCCAGAAGTATTACAAGGCCTTGACCTAACAACTGGCCTCATTCTTTCAACCTGACAAAAACTAGCACCATTTGCCCTACTTCTACAGGTTACCAAAACTGACCAAACAATATTAATTATTCTGGCACTCACCTCTATTATTGTAGGAGGGTGAGGAGGTCTAAATCAAACACAACTACGAAAAATTCTAGCCTATTCTTCAATCGCCCACCTAGGGTGAATAATACTAATTATTCAATTTTCCCCCTCTCTGACCTTCCTTACCCTTATTATCTATTTCATCATAACCTTCTCGGCATTCCTAACATTTAAAATTAACAATGCTACTACCCTTAACACACTAGCAACCTCTTGAGCAAAAACCCCAATCATCACAACCACAATACCACTAATCCTGCTCTCTCTAGGGGGCCTTCCACCACTTACAGGATTTATGCCAAAATGACTCATTCTTCAAGAACTCACCAAACAAGCCCTCCCCCTCACAGCAACACTTGCAGCCCTCACAGCACTACTAAACCTTTATTTTTACCTACGACTTTCTTACGCCATAACCTTAACCATATCCCCAAACACCTTAACAGGACTAACCCCATGACGACTTAATTCTACCCAACTCGCCCTTCCTATTTCAGCTTCGACCACAATAGCCATCCTTCTTTTACCACTAACCCCAGCAATAACAGCCCTATTAACACTTTAAAGAGGCTTAGGATAGTACTAAACCAAGGGCCTTCAAAGCCCTAAACGGGGGTGAAAATCTCCCAGCCCCTGAATAAGACTTGCAGGACACTAACCCACATCTTCTGCATGCAAAACAGACACTTTAATTAAGCTAAAGCCTTACTAGACAGGAAGGCCTCGATCCTACAAACTCTTAGTTAACAGCTAAGCGCTCTAACCAGCGAGCATCCATCTACCTTTCCCCCGCCTTAATAAAGCAAAAGGCGGGGGAAAGCCCCGGCAGGCACTTACCTACTACTTGGGATTTGCAATCCCACGTGTAACACACCTCAAGGCTTGGTAAAAAGAGGACTTAAACCTCTGTACATGGGGCTACAATCCACCGCTAGGACGCTCAGCCATTTTACCTGTGGCAATCACACGCTGATTTTTTTCAACTAATCATAAAGACATCGGCACCCTTTATCTTGTATTCGGTGCTTGAGCGGGGATGGTGGGCACGGCTTTGAGCCTACTAATCCGGGCTGAATTAAGTCAACCCGGCGCCCTACTAGGCGACGACCAAATCTATAATGTCATCGTAACAGCTCATGCCTTCGTAATAATTTTCTTTATAGTAATACCAATTATAATTGGCGGCTTTGGAAACTGACTAGTCCCCTTAATAATTGGTGCCCCCGACATGGCCTTTCCCCGAATAAATAACATAAGCTTTTGACTCCTCCCCCCATCCTTCCTTCTTCTTCTGGCATCCTCTGGTGTAGAAGCTGGAGCTGGCACAGGATGAACAGTCTACCCCCCTCTAGCAGGAAACTTGGCCCATGCAGGAGCTTCCGTAGACCTAACAATTTTTTCCCTGCATCTTGCCGGAGTCTCCTCAATTCTAGGGGCCATTAACTTTATTACCACTATTATTAACATGAAGCCACCCGCCATTTCACAATACCAAACTCCTTTATTCGTTTGGGCAGTCCTAGTCACAGCCGTACTTCTACTTCTCTCCCTCCCAGTGTTGGCTGCCGGTATCACAATGCTCCTCACAGACCGAAACCTAAACACAACTTTTTTTGACCCTGCCGGAGGAGGCGACCCAATCTTATACCAACATCTTTTCTGATTCTTCGGGCACCCAGAAGTCTATATTCTCATTTTACCAGGATTTGGGATAATTTCTCATGTCGTCGCCTATTATGCAGGCAAAAAAGAGCCATTCGGCTATATGGGCATAGTCTGAGCTATAATAGCCATTGGCCTATTAGGATTCATTGTTTGAGCACACCACATATTTACAGTGGGCATGGATGTAGACACCCGAGCTTACTTTACCTCCGCCACAATAATTATCGCGATCCCAACAGGAGTAAAAGTCTTTAGTTGACTCGCCACTCTTCACGGAGGATCCATCAAATGAGAAACCCCCCTTCTATGAGCCCTTGGCTTCATTTTCTTATTTACTGTGGGAGGTCTAACTGGCATCGTCTTAGCCAATTCTTCCCTAGATATTATACTACATGATACATATTACGTAGTTGCTCACTTCCATTACGTCCTCTCCATAGGAGCAGTATTTGCTATTATAGCTGCTTTTGTCCACTGATTTCCTCTTTTTACGGGCTATACACTTCACAGCACATGATCAAAAATTCACTTTGGTATTATATTTATTGGAGTTAATCTAACGTTCTTCCCTCAACACTTCCTAGGCTTAGCAGGCATGCCCCGACGATACTCTGACTACCCCGACGCCTATACACTTTGAAATACGGTTTCCTCTCTTGGATCCCTAATTTCCCTTACAGCCGTTATTATATTCTTATTTATTCTCTGAGAAGCATTCGCTGCCAAACGAGAAGTTCTATCTGTGGAGCTTACAGCAACTAATGTGGAATGACTACACGGCTGCCCTCCGCCCTATCACACATTTGAAGAGCCTGCATTCGTTCAAGTCCAATCACCCCATTAACGAGAAAGGGAGGAGTCGAACCCCCATAAACTGGTTTCAAGCCAGCCACATAACCGCTCTGTCACTTTCTTCATAAGACACTCGTATAAAAGAAAATACACTGCTTTGTCAAGGCAGAATTGTGGGTTAGACCCCCGCGTGTCTTAATTTAATGGCACATCCCTCTCAACTAGGATTTCAAGATGCAGCTTCCCCTGTAATAGAAGAACTTCTTCATTTTCATGACCACGCCCTAATAATCGTATTTCTTATTAGCACGCTAGTACTTTACATTATTGTAGCAATAGTCACCACTAAATTAACCAATAAATATATCCTTGATTCACAAGAGATTGAAATTATCTGAACTATCCTTCCCGCCATTATCTTAATCCTAATCGCCCTTCCCTCCCTTCGAATCCTCTATCTTATGGATGAAATCAATGACCCTCACCTCACAATTAAAGCAATAGGCCACCAATGATACTGAAGCTATGAATACACGGACTACGAGGACCTTGGCTTTGACGCATACATAGTCCCCACACAAGACCTTGCCCCTGGACAATTTCGACTTCTTGAAGCCGACCACCGAATAGTGGTACCAATCGAATCTCCCATTCGAATTTTAGTCTCCGCAGAAGACGTCCTACACTCATGAGCTGTCCCTTCTCTTGGCGTAAAAATAGACGCAGTCCCAGGACGCCTAAATCAAACAGCTTTTATTGCATCCCGCCCCGGAATTTTCTATGGGCAATGTTCAGAAATCTGCGGAGCAAACCACAGCTTTATGCCTATCGTAGTGGAAGCAGTTCCCCTAAAACACTTTGAAAACTGATCCTCACTAATACTTGAAGATGCCTCGCTAAGAAGCTAAACCGGGCCATAGCGTTAGCCTTTTAAGCTAAAGAATGGTGCCTCCCAACCACCCCTAGCGACATGCCCCAACTCAACCCCGCACCCTGATTTGCCATTCTAGTATTCTCATGACTAGTTTTCCTTACAATTCTCCCTCCAAAAGTGCTTGCCCACACTTTCCCTAACGAACCTACACCCCAAAACACAAAAACCCCTAAAACAGAGCCTTGAACCTGACCATGACACTAAGCTTTTTTGACCAGTTTATAAGTCCTACATTTTTTGGAATCCCATTAATAGCCCTAGCCCTAACCCTACCCTGACTTCTTTTTCCAACCCCAGCAACTCGATGATTAAATAATCGCCTCCTGACATTGCAAGGATGATTCATTAATCGATTTACACATCAACTACTTATACCACTAAATTTAGGGGGACACAAATGAGCCGGCATCTTAACCTCCTTAATACTGTTCCTTATTTCTCTAAATATATTAGGACTGCTACCTTATACCTTCACCCCTACAACGCAGCTCTCAATAAATATAGGATTTGCAATGCCCCTTTGACTAGCTACAGTCCTAATTGGTATGCGCAACCAACCCACCATTACCCTAGGCCACCTTCTGCCAGAAGGCACCCCAACACTGCTTATTCCCGTACTAATCGTCATTGAAACAATTAGCGTACTCATCCGACCCCTCGCCCTAGGGGTTCGGCTTACAGCAAACTTAACAGCAGGCCACCTCTTAATTCAACTAATTGCTACAGCTGCATTTGTGTTACTCCCCCTAATACCAACAGTAGCTATTCTAACAGGAGTACTCCTATTCTTATTGACAATTCTAGAAGTAGCAGTAGCAATAATTCAAGCATACGTATTTGTTCTTCTATTAAGCCTCTACCTACAAGATAACGTTTAATGGCCCACCAAGCGCACGCATATCACATAGTAGACCCCAGCCCTTGACCTTTAACAGGAGCAGTCGCTGCCCTATTAATAACCTCAGGTCTTGCCATCTGATTCCACTTTAATTCCATAATCCTAATAACAATTGGACTACTCCTACTACTCCTCACAATATATCAATGATGACGGGATATTATCCGAGAAGGCACCTTCCAAGGTCACCACACACCCCCCGTTCAAAAAGGCCTTCGATACGGTATAATTCTTTTTATTACATCAGAAGTCTTCTTTTTCCTGGGCTTTTTCTGAGCCTTCTACCACTCAAGCCTAGCCCCCACCCCAGAACTAGGAGGCTGCTGACCCCCCACTGGTATCACCCCCCTCGACCCATTCGAAGTACCTCTTCTTAATACAGCAGTCCTACTAGCCTCCGGTGTAACAGTGACATGAGCCCACCATAGCATTATAGAAGGAGAACGCAAACAAGCCATTCACTCCCTCACACTCACAATTTTACTAGGCTTCTACTTCACTCTCCTTCAAGCCATAGAATATTATGAAGCCCCCTTTACACTTGCCGATGGCGTGTACGGGTCCACCTTCTTCGTAGCAACAGGATTCCACGGACTACACGTTATTATTGGCTCTACCTTCCTAGCCATCTGTCTTCTCCGACAAATCCAGTACCACTTTACATCTGAACACCACTTTGGATTCGAAGCAGCAGCCTGATATTGACACTTTGTAGACGTAGTCTGACTATTCCTTTATATCTCTATCTACTGATGAGGCTCCTATCTTTCTAGTATTAAAGTAAGTATAAGTGACTTCCAATCACCCGGTCTTGGTTAAAGCCCAAGGAAAGATAATGAACTTAGTTATCACCGTAATTACTATCACCACAGCCCTCTCCTTTATTTTAGCAATAGTGGCCTTCTGACTCCCCCTAATAACGCCCGACCAAGAAAAACTATCCCCCTATGAGTGCGGATTTGACCCGCTAGGCTCAGCTCGACTACCCTTCTCCCTACGATTCTTTTTAGTTGCCATCCTATTCCTACTCTTTGACCTAGAAATTGCGCTACTTCTTCCCCTTCCCTGAGGAGATCAACTACCCACACCCGTACTTACCCTTTTTTGAACCTCCCTCGTCTTACTACTTCTAACACTAGGCTTAATTTATGAGTGACTCCAAGGAGGCCTTGAATGAGCTGAATAGGTAATTATTTTAATTAAAATATTTGATTTCGGCTCAAAAGCTCGTGGTTAAAGTCCACAATTACCTAATGACCCCCGTACATTTTACCTTCTCAACAGCTTTTTTATTAGGACTAGCAGGCCTCGCATTCCACCGAATACACCTTTTATCCGCCCTTCTCTGCCTAGAAGGAATAATATTATCTCTTTTTCTTGCCCTCTCCCTCTGAACCCTAGAACTAAACACAACCAACTTCTCCATCTCCCCTATACTACTTCTTGCCTTCTCTGCTTGCGAAGCCAGTGCCGGCCTAGCACTCTTAGTAGCCACCGCCCGAACTCATGGGACCGACCGGCTACAAAATTTAAACCTCCTACAATGCTAAAAATCTTAATCCCCACAATTATGCTATTACCTACAACCTGACTTGTTCCCGCTAAATGACTTTGGCCCACAGCCCTCGGCCAAAGCTTACTAATTGCCCTAGTTAGCCTGTTATGACTTACGTCCCTAGCCGAAACCGGGTGAACTTCACTTAACTACTTTATAGCAACCGACCCTCTTTCCACACCTCTGCTTGTGCTCACTTGCTGGCTCCTCCCACTAATAATCTTAGCAAGCCAAAACCACACAGCCCTAGAACCCATAAACCGACAACGAATATATATTACTCTATTAACCTCTCTCCAAATTTTTCTTATTATAGCCTTCTCCGCCACTGAAGTAATTTTATTCTATATTATATTTGAAGCCACCCTAATTCCAACACTTATTCTCATTACCCGATGAGGCAACCAGACGGAGCGCCTTAACGCTGGAACTTACTTCCTTTTTTATACCCTCGCTGGCTCTCTTCCCCTACTGGTTGCCTTACTCCTGGTTCCAAACAGCACAGGCACCCTTTCCCTTCTCACCCTCCAATACACACCCGCTTTTTCAATAAATTTAACCGCTGATAAAATATGATGAGCCGGGTGCTTGATAGCATTCCTTGTCAAAATACCCCTTTATGGCGTACACCTCTGACTTCCCAAAGCCCACGTTGAAGCCCCAATTGCAGGCTCAATAGTACTAGCCGCAGTTCTACTAAAACTAGGAGGCTACGGCATAATACGAATAATAATTATTCTAGAACCTCTTACAAAAGAACTCAGCTACCCATTTATTATTCTAGCTCTATGGGGCGTCATTATAACTAGCTCCATCTGTCTACGCCAAACAGACCTAAAATCTCTAATCGCCTACTCATCTGTAGGTCACATAGGCCTTGTAGCAGGAGGTATTCTTATCCAAACCCCCTGGGGATTTACAGGCGCCCTAATCCTAATAATTGCACATGGCTTAACCTCCTCAGCACTCTTCTGCTTAGCAAACACAAACTATGAACGAACACACAGCCGAACCATAATACTCGCCCGAGGAATACAGATTATTCTCCCCTTAATAACAGCTTGATGATTCATTGCCAGCCTGGCCAACCTAGCCCTTCCTCCCCTCCCCAATCTAATAGGAGAACTAATAATTATTACTTCCCTTTTTAACTGATCCTGATGAACCCTAGCCCTAACTGGAACCGGAACACTAATCACCGCCGGCTACTCTCTATATATGTTTTTAATAACACAACGAGGGCCCCTTCCAGCACACATCCTCGCCCTAGACCCCTCACACACACGAGAGCACTTATTAATAGCTTTACATTTCGCCCCTCTCCTCTTACTCATCTTAAAACCAGAGCTAATCTGAGGATGAACCGCTTGTAGACATAGTTTAACAAAAACATTAGATTGTGATTCTAAAAACAGGGGTTAGAACCCCCTTGTCCACCGAGAGAGGCTTGCTAGCAACAAAGACTGCTAATCTTCGTCCCCCTGGTTGAACTCCAGAGCTCACTCGAATTTATTTAAAGCTTCTAAAGGATAACAGCTCATCCATTGGTCTTAGGAACCAAAAACTCTTGGTGCAAATCCAAGTAGCAGCTATGCACCCTACATCTATCATAATAACAACCAGCCTCCTCATCATTTTTACAATTCTTCTTTACCCCGTAATCACCACCCTCACCCCTAACGTAAAAAAAGACACCTGAGCCCTCAACCAAGTAAAAACAGCAGTAAAACTCGCATTCCTCGTTAGCCTTCTACCCCTCTCCTTATTTTTATCAGAAGGAGTAGAAACCATTATTACTAACTGAAACTGAACAAACACCCACACATTTGACATCAACATCAGCCTCAAATTCGACTACTACGCACTTATCTTTACCCCCATTGCCTTATACGTAACCTGGTCCATCCTAGAATTTGCCTCATGATATATACATGCAGACCCCTACATAAACCGATTCTTTAAATACCTATTAATCTTTTTAATTGCCATAATTGTGCTAGTCACAGCCAACAACATATTTCAGTTATTCATCGGTTGAGAGGGTGTAGGAATTATATCCTTTCTACTTATTGGTTGATGGTACGGCCGAACAGACGCCAACACAGCAGCCCTCCAAGCAGTTATTTATAACCGAGTCGGAGATATCGGCCTTATTTTTGCAATGGCCTGGATAGCAACCAACCTAAACTCCTGAGAGATACAACAAGTCTTCTCAGCCACCAAAGAATATGACCTAACTCTCCCCCTACTAGGACTGATTATTGCCGCGACCGGCAAATCAGCCCAATTTGGACTTCACCCCTGACTGCCCTCTGCAATAGAGGGTCCCACGCCGGTCTCTGCCCTACTTCACTCAAGCACCATAGTCGTGGCCGGCATTTTTTTATTAATTCGAATAAGCCCTTTAATAGAAAATAACCCCACTTCCCTGACTACCTGCCTATGCCTTGGGGCCCTAACAACACTTTTTACAGCCACCTGCGCTTTAACCCAAAATGACATCAAAAAAATTATTGCATTTTCGACATCAAGTCAACTAGGCCTAATAATAGTAACAATTGGCCTAGCACAGCCACAACTGGCCTTTCTACATATTTGCACCCATGCCTTCTTTAAAGCCATATTATTTCTTTGCTCCGGATCCCTTATTCATAGCCTAAATGATGAACAAGACATCCGAAAAATAGGAGGAATACACCAACTAGCCCCCTTCACCTCATCTTGCCTTACCATTGGGAGCCTTGCCCTTACAGGCACCCCCTTCTTAGCCGGGTTTTTCTCCAAAGATGCAATCATCGAAGCACTAAACACATCCTACCTAAACGCCTGAGCCCTCGCCCTTACACTCCTCGCTACTTCCTTTACTGCTATCTATAGCCTACGTGTAGTATTTTTCGTCTCTATAGGCAACCCCCGATTTAATTCTTTTTCTCCAATCAACGAAAATCCCCCGGCAGTTATTAACTCAATTAAACGACTAGCCTGAGGAAGCATTATCGCCGGACTATTAATTACATCAAATATCTTACCCACTAAAACACCCATCATAACTATACCCCCACTACTCAAACTAACCGCACTTTTAGTTACCATTATTGGTCTACTTACGGCCCTAGAGCTAGCATCTCTCACAAGCAAACAATTTAAGCCCACCCCCCTACTTAAACCCCACCACTTCTCAAATATACTAGGCTTCTTTCCAACCATCATTCACCGCCTTCCCCCAAAGATTAACCTCTTACTTGGGCAGCACATTGCCAGCCAGATAGTGGACCAAACATGACTTGAAAAATCAGGCCCGAAAGCAATCTACACCTCCAATCTCCCTCTAATTACTGCGACAAGCAACCTTCAACGAGGAATACTAAAAACATTTCTCACCCTTTTCTTTATTACATTTCTCCTAATACTGCTAATTATATCAATTAATTAGACTGCCCGAAGCGCCCCCCGACTAAGTCCTCGAGAAACCTCTAACACCACAAACAAAGTCAAAAGAAGTACCCACGCACTTACTACCAACATACACCCTCCTGCAGAATACATTAATGCCACCCCTGCCATATCCCCCCGAAAAACAGAAAACTCAACCATCTCATCAACCGACACCCACGAATTTACATACCACCCGCCCCCAAAAAAATTTACTCCTAACAAAACTGCCACTAAATATATTCCTACATTCAAAACAACCGATCGACTCCCCAAAGTCTCTGGATAGGGCTCAGCAGCCAATGCCGCTGAATAGGCAAATACCACTAGCATCCCTCCTAAATAAATCAAAAAGAGAACCAAAGACAAAAAGGGGGCCCCATGCCCCACCAAAAGACCACACCCCATCCCAGACACCATCACCAGCCCCAACGCTCCAAAATAAGGGGAAGGATTTGAAGCAACTACAATCAGGCCTATAATTAAACCAAGCATAAAAATACACATCACATAAGTCATAATTTCTGCCAGGACTTTAACCAGGACTAATGGCTTGAAAAACCACCGTTGTAATTCAACTACAAAAATACCTTAATGGCCAGCCTACGAAAAACCCACCCCCTACTAAAAATTGCAAACGACGCGCTAGTAGACCTTCCTGCCCCCTCAAACATCTCCACATGATGAAACTTTGGATCACTTCTGGGCCTATGCCTAGCTGCCCAACTCATCACAGGAATTTTCCTTGCAATACACTATACAGCAGACATCACAACTGCCTTTTCATCCGTAGCCCACATTTGCCGAGACGTAAACTTTGGATGACTAATCCGGAATATGCATGCCAATGGAGCATCTTTCTTCTTCATTTGTATTTATCTTCACGTCGGACGAGGCCTTTACTATGGGTCCTACCTATATAAAGAAACCTGAAATATTGGAGTTATTCTCCTTTTACTAGTTATAATAACTGCATTCGTAGGCTACGTCCTACCATGAGGGCAAATGTCTTTTTGAGGGGCCACAGTAATTACTAATCTTCTCTCCGCTGTCCCCTATGTAGGAAACGCCCTCGTACAATGAATTTGAGGCGGATTCTCAGTAGACAATGCAACACTTACCCGATTCTTTGCCTTCCACTTTCTCCTCCCCTTTATCATTGCAGCCGTTACAATCCTTCACCTTCTTTTCCTACATGAAACAGGATCAAATAACCCAGCAGGCTTAAACTCTGACGCCGACAAAATCCCATTCCACCCTTACTTTTCATATAAGGACCTCCTTGGCTTTACTATTATACTACTAGCACTAACATCCCTAGCCCTATTCTCCCCTAACTACTTAGGAGACCCCGACAACTTTACCCCCGCAAACCCACTAGTAACACCCCCACACATCAAACCCGAATGATACTTTTTATTCGCCTACGCCATTCTACGATCAATCCCAAATAAACTGGGAGGTGTACTAGCACTCCTTGCTTCAATCCTTGTCCTTATAGTAGTACCCTTTTTGCACACCTCAAAACAACGAAGTATAACCTTCCGCCCCATCTCCCAATTCATCTTCTGAACTCTAGTTGCAGACGTCATAATCCTCACCTGAATTGGAGGCATACCAGTAGAACACCCCTATATTATTATTGGACAAATTGCATCATTCCTTTACTTCTTTATTTTCCTCGTGTTATTCCCAATAACGGGATGACTAGAGAATAAACTTCTTGCACTAAACTGCATTAGTAGCTCAGCGCCAGAGCGCCGGTCTTGTAAGCCGGACGCCGGAGGTTAAACCCCTCCCTACTGCTTCAAAGAAGGGAGATTTTAACTCCCACCCCTGGCTCCCAAAGCCAGAATTCTAAATTAAACTATTCTTTGTAAATACATATATGTATTTACACCATATATTTATATTAACCATTATATATAATGCTTTAGGAGACATAGTATGCATAATACACATACATAGGCTTTGGCCATTCAGTCATCAACAGAACTTGGAAACACTAGCACAGTGCATCAACTTAAAAACTAACACAATTGCACACTAATAGATATGGTTCGACTCACGCATCCACACGACGAGCTAAGACCTAACACAGATTTAAATCAATCATATATACCAGGATTCCAAAACCCGTTAAGAATAAAATCCGATGCAGACAAGACTCACCATCTGGATTGAAGCGGAGTGATCACGTTTAACGATAGTGAGGGACAATAATTGTGGGGGTCGCACCTAGTGCACTATTTCTGGCATTTGGTTCCTATTTCAGGTCCATTGATTGGTATCATTCCCCATACTTTCCTTGACCCTGGCATAAGTTGTTGGTGGAGTTCATACGATTTGTTACCCCACATGCCGGGCGTTCTTTCTAATGGGCAACTGGTTTTTTTTTTGGTTCCTTTCACTTGGCATTTCACAGTGCAGCGCTAAGGCTAGCTGACAAGGGTGTACATTTCCTTGCCAGAGGTGAATAATGTTCATGGTGGAAAGGTTTTTTTAGAAGGATTGCATAACTGATATCATGAGCATAAAGACTGATGGTTTCTCCTAATTTCTCTAAGGCTATGCCCCCCCTTGGTTTTCGCGCGTAAAACCCCCTACCCCCTTAAACTCGTAGGCTATTATTGTTCCTGAAAACCCCCCGGAAACAGGAAAACCTCGAGCAAGGACTTGCACCATTCCAAAATGCATCTATTTACATTATTAAAATAATATCATTGCTAG